GTCCCGAGGTAAGGAATAACCAGTTACACCAAAAGATGCAGTCAATACAGCCAAAATCACACCTGTAACCCAAGTCAATTCGCGAGGTTTTTTAAATCCACCTGTGAGATACACACGAAATACGTGTAGGATCATCATTAGCACCATCATACTTGCTGACCATCGATGAACTGATCGGATTAACCAACCAAAGTTGGCTTCAGTCATTATGTATTGAACAGAGGCAAAAGCCTCTGTAACGGTCGGACGATAGTAAAAAGTCATAGCAAAACCGGTAGCTACTTGTACTAAAAAACAAGTAAGTGTGATCCCTCCTAGACAATAAAATATGTTGACATGAGGAGGAACATATTTACTAGTTATATCATCTGCAATCGCCTGAATCTCGAGACGCTCCTCGAACCAATCATATACTTTATTGAGATAGGTAAACCAAAGAGACTCCCCCTCTGAGAACCGTATATGAGAATTTCATCTCGTACGGCTCAAGCAAAAACACCCAAATAGTGGTTGCAACGGATATGTAATAGAAAGTTTGAAACTTCTTAGCCACTTGATTCAATCGTCCCTGAAGATACGAAGCGAAGGAACCAAAATCCGGAATCTCTTCTTTGTGATGATAATGCCAAAATATCAAGTTGGCTCATTCGTCTTTATGTTGATCGTTACAGGCCTCTTGAATCTTCTCTTCCCCTATTTATTTTATTTTGGATTTGTTGTTTTTGTTTGTGCGTAATACGGATTTACTATATGTTTTGTTTACTATTGATAGGAATTCTCTTGTGGAGACCCTATGAATCGATTGAAACCTCAGATTCATACTAGAACCACGATGATTCAATAAAGCACCCAAGCTAAGCCCAAAGGTTCTCTGAGTAAGAACCATTTGATCATCACTTATTCAATGAATGGATGGAATGACTAAAAATCCATAGAAACATTGGTCCTTCGGTCAAAATAAGCATAATTCTGAAGGAAGAAAAATCGTTCGATTTATGACTCGTTGTTTGAAAATTTGTTGGAGTCCGGTCGCGAGGTCTGAATAGTAGGTATGAATCATAGTTCAAATATTTCTTGATCTATTCCATATATTCCGTGCTCCAGATACTAGAATGAATATCCGACGAGGTAGAACCATCTCTATCGAGATGACAGACCTATTCTCTGTACTATCAATAGGATCAATTATAACAAGTCACACACTCATATTCCGGAAATACCGAAACAACGGAATTCCACGGTCGAACTACCAGAATGGCCTAGAAATCCGAGTCCTAAGTGATTCATTTTGGATTGAAAAGCTAGGACTTCATGGTTCTTATGGGACCTAACTCATTGAAATTCCATCCAGTAAAACGGAAGAATTATAAATCTCCAAAATAATAGATAGGAATATCGCAAATAGAGCCATTGCGACACCCATGAAGGGGGTAGTTCCCCATCCAGGAGCCACTTTACCATATTCCGAATTCAATGGTTTCAATAAATCCCCTGTAATAGTTCGTCTTGGCCCAGATCTAGAACTACCCTCAACGGTTTGTGTAGCCATAAATCCTATTGCATTGGTTGAGATCTGTTGACTTTGTATACTATTTCGTTGTAAATAAACGATCTTATCGTAGCGTAGATCGATCGTGGTCTTGAAATTATCTAATAATGGAAACAGCAACCCTAGTCGCCATCTCCATATCTGGTTCACTTGTAAGCTTTACTGGGTACGCCTTATATACCGCTTTTGGGCAACCCTCTCAACAACTAAGAGATCCATTCGAGGAACACGGGGACTAGTTGAAATAATGAACCTCCCATATTGGGGGGCTCATTACTTCAATTGAGATAATGAAAAATCATTTCATCTTTTTAGTCGGAACCTTAGGCGGTTCTCGAAAAAAGATAGCGAAAAAAATGATCCCTAAAGTCGAGACTAACAGGAATGTATAAACCAATGCTTCCATAGATTCGATCGTGGTTTACAATTATAGCTTCCACACCTATTCATTTGGGATCATTTCCCAGATAAAGAAAGGGCAAGAGTCAAAGAAAAGGCGATGATGAAAATCAAGATTTCTCCAATCCCTTATGTCAAATCAAAAAAAATCAAATAGAGGCGAAAGATACCAGAGCAATGTTGTATCAGACTACTTGTCTCTTTGTAGTTGGATCTCCAAGTTTTTGGAATGCCCCAAATTCCACTTGAGCATCCAAATCTGGGTCAATACCAGCAAAAACATCTCTGAACAAGGTTCTAGCGCCATGCCAAATGTGTCCGAAAAAGAAGAGCAAAGCAAACGTAGCATGTCCAAAAGTGAACCAACCTCTTGGACTACTACGAAAAACACCATCGGATTTCAAAGTAGCACGATCTAATTCAAAAATTTCACCCAATTGGGCACGTCTAGCATATTTTTTCACAGTAGCGGGATCACTATAACTGACTCCATTGAGTTCGCCACCATAGAACTCAACAGTTACACCTACCTGTTCGACACTATACTTTGATTCTGCCCTTCTAAAAGGAACATCGGCTCTCACAATTCCGTCTCCGTCTACCAAAACTACTGGAAATGTTTCAAAAAAAGTAGGCATACGACGTACAAAAAGCTCATGCCCTTCTTTATCTCTAAAGATGGGGTGTCCTAACCATCCAACAGCTATTCCATCCCCGTTATCCATTGAGCCCGCTCTGAATAATCCCCCTTTCGCCGGATTATTACCGATGTAATCATAAAAAGCTAATTTTTCGGGAATTTTAGACCAAGCTTCCGACAAACTCAGATTTTCGGCTAGCCCGGCACCAACCCTTCGATATATTTCTTGCTGGAAGTATCCCTGATCCCACTGATAACGAGTGGGACCAAATAATTCGATCGGGGTAGTTGCTGAACCATACCACATAGTTCCAGCAACAACGAAAGCTGCAAAAAAGACAGCAGCGATACTACTGGAAAGTACCGTTTCAATATTGCCCATACGTAATCCTTTGTATAGACGTTGGGGCGGGCGGACACTAAGATGGAATAGACCCGCTAATATGCCCAATGTCCCCGCTGCAATATGATGAGAGGCTATTCCTCCCGGAACAAAAGGATCAAAACCTTCCGCGCCCCACGCTGGATTTACAGATTGTACTTTTCCGGTTAGGCCATAAGGATCGGACACCCATATTCCAGGACCATACAAGCCTGTTACATGAAATGCGCCAAACCCAAAGCAAGCCACCCCTGAGAGAAATAAATGAATTCCAAAGATCTTGGGCAAATCCAAAGAGGGTTTTCCCGTACGTTCATCACAGAATATTTCTAGGTCCCAATACACCCAATGCCAGATAGCTGCTAAGAAGCACAAGCCAGAAAACACAATATGTGCCCCGGCCACACCTTCGTAACTCCAAATACCCGGATTCGTTATAGTTCCTCCTGTGATACTCCAACCACCCCATGAATTGTTTATTCCTAAACGAGTCATGAAAGGGATAACGAACATACCTTGTCTCCACATTGGATCAAGAACGGGGTCAGAGGGATCAAAAACTGCTAATTCGTATAAAGCCATCGAACCGGCCCAACCAGAAACTAGAGCTGTATGCATTATATGGACAGAAAGCAACCGACCGGGATCATTCAATACGACGGTATGAACACGATACCAAGGTAAACCCATGGAAATACCCCTTTATCAAAGAAAAAATAGACACTATGTAACTTTATCGCATTGGAAAAGACTATGCTATGGACCTCACCTTTTCAGTGGATTATCCCGAAGCAAGGGTTAATATTTATTCCGTTCCGTTAGTAATAATTGAACAATTCTGTTCGTAGGAACAAAGAGAAGCAGATCTATTCTATATCCAATAAGTACCAATACGCAATGGGGGCTGGTCCCATTTTTTGTGAGCGAATGCATAGATACTTGTTCATCATTCAAACGATCCATTCGTAAGAATTTTTCTTTATTCATTCTGTCTTCCTCCATGAACCTTCGAATCTATGGATAAAATACGATAAACGGCAATATTATGAAGACAATAAACCCGTTGTTACGTTTCCACATCAAAGTGAAGTATAGTACTTAACCTCTTTTTCTTTAATTTAATGCCCATTGGTGTTCCAAAAGTACCTTTTCGGAGTCCTGGAGAGGAAGATGCAGTTTGGGTTGACGTATAGTGCGACTTGTCAGACATATTGGGTCATATGGGATTTCCCCGTTCTCTCCCCCGATGGAGATATCCTCTCTTTCGCCCAAGAAAGATTGATTGAACCATCAATAATTCGGAGCGTGAAGTGCAATTAGATCAATTTATTGGGGGATCCATATTATCAATTAGAATAATTTATGGTTGGCTTGGACCAATAAAATGAAGTATACAGGCTCCGTTCAGAAAATACCAAATTGGTAATCTATGTATGATTACCACTCGTATCATAAATGATTCCTTTATACCATATGAGTGATCTCATACTGCCAATCAATGGAGTAATATGATGAATACATCATATATTGGGCGGAAGACATGAAACGAATTGAAAAAAAAAAGGAAGTCGTAGCAAAAAGAAGTGGTACTGAGATTATTTGTCCTATATGTGCAAATAGAATTCGGGCAGATCTTTACCCGGAGTAGAGCATAAACCTAAAAGAATTGAAGAGGCCCATTCAGGAACAAGAAAATTACATCGTGATTTGGATCTCGATGAAACAATACATCAATGAGAGGTTAGTTCGATAAGTTCAGTGAATTCTAGGGAAGCAAGTCAAGTCAAAACTAATGTTTCTTGAAAAATGGAAGAAAAAGCCCCTTCGTTAGGAAAAACCCTGCTACGAAAAGAGAAAAGGGCTGGAATCGACACATTGATTCTTTTTTTGTTTCGCAATTTTTATTTTTTGAACCGTATGCATCCAAAGGTGCGTGTACGGTTCCTAAAGGATACAATTTTGTCCTAATCAACCGACTTTATCGAGAAAGATTACTTTTTTTAGGCCAAGAGGTTGATAGCGAGATCTCGAATCAACTTGTTGGTCTCATGGTATATCTCAGCATAGAGGATGATACCAGGGATCTTTATTTGTTTATAAACTCTCCCGGCGGATGGGTAATACCAGGAATATCTATTTATGATACTATGCAATTTGTGCCACCAGATGTGCATACAATATGCATGGGATTAGCCGCTTCAATGGGATCTTTCATCCTGGTCGGAGGAGAAATTACCAAACGTCTAGCATTCCCTCACGCTTGGCGCCAATGAGTTTTTTATTTGAGAGAAAAAGAAGACTATGCCTTCGCCATATGGAATATAAATAATAAGTAATAATAGCATGGCACTTCGAGTTCGATATGAGCAAACCATTCTCGTTTTTTCATAACATGAGATTATGTATCGAGATAGTAGTATGAAACAAAGGTTATTTCCGATTTGATCTTATGTATTGGGGTTCCATTTCAGCGTCACAAACCTTTTTGCTTCCACACCAGAAGTCTCTTTCCGATATTTATGTTATGAAAGAGTATGAAAAAAAAAGATTCTTTTTTCCTTATTTGATCGGATCAAAAAGAAACTTTGGGATTGCTGAATCTCAGACGAGATAAATATATAAAGCAACGGAACCATCATAGTATTTTTTGACTCCTACGAAAGGAAGGATGGTAAATGGATCATTCAACGATCTGGGTCTGATGGATTCTATTTGTCTCTTTCTTTGATGGAAGGGAAAAAGAAATTCCATTGCAGAGCCGTATGCAATGCACAAAAGATGCCTGTACGGTTGTTCAATTCTATCTTTTTCTTCTTGTTTGTTATTCTTTATCCCTTCCTTTCGCCCGATCATGCGAGATAGAGGAATCCTTTATTATGTTATATCATCAGGGTTATGATCCACCAACCTGCTAGTTCTTTTTATGAGGCACCCACAGGAGAATTTATCCTGGAAGCGGAAGAACTACTGAAACTCCGCGAAACCCTCACAAGGGTTTATGTACAAAGAACGGGCAATCCTTTATGGGTTGTATCCGAAGACATGGAAAGAGATGTTTTTATGTCAGCAGCAGAAGCCCAAGCTCATGGCATTGTTGATCTTGTAGCGGTCGAAAATACCGGGGATTTCGCATAAATCCGTGATTCCATTTCGAATCATAATTCGAATGAACCGTGATTTGATCTTTTATCTTCTTACCCGGGTAAAATAAAATAGTAAATCGAAGTAATTCATAATCATCCGGTTAGGATCGATCTAAACCAGCCCATTCTGTATACGATTCAGCATGCCAACTATTAAACAACTTATTAGAAACACAAGACAGTCAATCAGAAATGTCACGAAATCCCCAGCTCTTCGAGGATGTCCTCAGCGTCGAGGAACATGTACTAGGGTGTATGTGCGACTCGTTCAGATCATGAGCTAGAACAAATGAGACGATTTTTCCAGTCTCAATGACCAGTACCAATGAATGGGATAGAATGGAAGAACTCCATTCACTATCGAAAAATAAAGATCTATCATATACCTCTATTGTGTATGGAATTTATGGTTTCCATTGGTGCAAATCCAATCACCTCGATTTGAGATGAAAAGCAATTCTCCATTGGTAGCAAATGGTTATCCATTAAGCGGGGGAAATGGTATTTAAGAAGCAGAAAGATTATGCTCCCACTCTTGCAAGAACGGACTAACAGGGTCAGCTACCTAGCCAACCTTCATAATTAAATGCCGTCACTGTATGAATAGATCTCATTGTGAAAAGACCTATTACTGGATAATTCATGGGTAGAGCCAAAGAGTGTGAACTGTACAAGTTACCAATAACATTGATTAAATGAGGGAAGGGGCTCCGGTGTATAGAGAGGGCCTCACCGTTTAAGAAGTAACCATAGAAACGATGGAAGCCACTATTTATTTATTTATCCATTTACATTTACTACCTATTTATTTTATACCTATTTTATACCAAATATCGGTAAAATTTCTTATTTTGAGGTAAAATAAATGCCTGGAAGAAATAAAAAATCGTGGTTGGGAAGGTCATAGTAGCAAAAGCCATTGGAATTTGTATTTTATACATCGGAAGAATCCGTTTTGTTATTAATAAACCAGGAGAGGGGAAAAGAATGACTGAAAGAAAAGAAATCGATTAGTTATTCATCAAAGTTTAATTTGATTCAATGACCAGAGTTAGACGAGGATATATAGCTCGGAGACGTCGAACAAAAATTCGTTTATTTGCATCAACCTTTCGAGGGGCCCATTCAAGACTTACTCGAACTACTACTCAACAGAAAATGAGAGCTTTGGTGTCCACTCATCGGGATAGAGGCAGGCGAAAGAGAGATTTTCGTCGTTTGTGGATCACTCGGATAAATGCAGTAACTCGTGAGAATAGGGTATCCTATAGTTATAGTCGATTAATACATGATCTGTACAAGAGGCAGTTGCTTCTTAATCGTAAAATACCTGCACAAATAGCTATATCAAATAGGAATTGTCTTTACATGATTTCCAATGAGATCATCAAATAAGGAGATTGGAAGGAATTCACCGGAATGATTTAAACGGAGTTCCCCGGAGAATGACCTCCGGGAAGGTAGAGTAGAAATTAATATGATAAGATAAGTAGTAGGAATGAACGAACACGTTTCAAAAAAAAACAGATTTCTTCTTCTCCCATTCTTTTTTTTATTCTATTACGACGCAACAATCAAATCTCTCGGCTTTTTCGAACAAAACATCAATCAATCAGATTTTGAATTCCAATTAGAGTTGTTTTGATTCAATTGAGGAGTAGGCCTATTTATTTCTGGTTCTAGGACCAGTAGTTCTAGGGATCGACTCGGTTTTCTCAAATTGTTTCTCATTATTAAGAAAAGGTAACGAAGATAAAATACGAGCTTGTTTTATAGCAATAGTAATTAATCGTTGTTGTTTCAAGGTCAATCTATTCACTCGTCTAGATAATATTTTTCCCTGTTCACTAATAAATTGACTAATTAAACTCATGTTTCTATAATCAGATTTATCCATGGTTTATTCCTTATCTCTAAAATCCCATTTCTTCATTCATTTCGGATCCGACCGAAATAGGACTTGATTTGTTTATATATATATAATTTCTTCCTGTTCTTTGGAAGGATGGTACACGTGTTCCGTTCGATCTATTTCTTTATCTCCCCATGAATCGTATGCTTGTAACAATAAGGACAGAATTTTCTCAATTCCAATCGACTAGGTGTATTGTGTCGATTCTTTTGAGTAATATATCTGGAAGTGCCTCGCGATTCTTTATTGAAATCATTTCGGACACAACTGGTACATTGCAAAATAACTATTCCTCTGACATCTTTACCCTTGGCCATGAACCTCCTTTGGATTCACTCAATTCTTCTATTTTCGATCCGAGAAGAAAGGAACGAAAAATAAATAGAAAATAGGTTGCTAACTCGAAATCCAATTATGAAAGATTTCGTTGCAATCAATAAAGTAATAAAATCATAAGTAATACAATTATTTCTAACTATTCATTATTCCTAATCCCAGCATTTCATTTACTATCTTATATGATCTCGAACAGCCTGCCCTAGACCCCCATTTCTATTTCTGTTCTACCTCTATTAATTCTATCCTGAACCCGAGTTTGACTGAGGTTCAATCCACTTTTATTCTTTCTCTTTCCTTCCTATCCTAAAGAACTGAAAAAAAAAGGGGGGGGGGGGGGTTGGTCACATAGAATTTATTGTATCTCTAATCTTCTTCATTCATCCATTCCCATATCAATAACTAGAATGAAAAAAAGGGGAATACCAACGCATCTGGGAATAAACGATTGATCTCTATCAATAGACCTGCTAAAGACCCAAACCATAGAGTAGTTAGCACAGGTGCCACGGAGAGATATGTTTTTATATCTCGCATTGAAAATCCTCCTTCTTTATTGGAATACATATATGATCAGATGCATATGTAGTTAAAGATCACTTGTATTTGTACGCGGAATCCCTAACTAAAATGGATATGTACAATGATCCGGTAGATGAGATCCACTTGTACCTAAAACAGAAAAAGATGACCCCCTCTTCCTGAGCATTACCGATAAATATTAATTCTTTTATACGTTAGGTTTCATATGTATACAATTCTTTTATTATATGAGATATGAGACCAAAAAGAAGAAATGGCAAGAGAAATTGTATATAGATAGAGGAAATAACGATGTGGAAAACAAGACAGGGATTCTCTACAATGACACTGTACAACAATTAAAAGGGATGTAGCGCAGCTTGGTAGCGCGTTTGTTTTGGGTACAAAATGTCACGGGTTCAAATCCTGTCATCCCTACCTATTATTTTTCCTATGGCCAGTAACGAGGGGTCAATTGAGATCGATGAAAATTGGACATAATCTTTTATTTTATGATACTATATGCAATGCATGCAAAATGTATTGGGGGTACAAAAAGAATCCTTTTCTTGACAGTCGTATCTGCTGTCATAAGAAAGCGCTCTTAGTTCAGTTCGGTAGAACGTGGGTCTCCAAAACCCGATGTCGTAGGTTCAAATCCTACAGAGCGTGATTCTGTTCTTGTAATGTCGAATCACAATAAAACAACTTCACTAACTTGAACTGCAACCTGAATTTGACCCCCTGCAAATTAAGGAGGAGGTCAATCAAAAAAAAAAAAGATGTTACTCAATCAAAGGTCCAACTGATCACCGCGTCTGTATTGTAAATATGCAGTTACGAATAATCCAGCCAAAGTAATAGGAATTAGACCTAAGACGATTCCAAATAGAAAAACTTCAATCATTTCAATTTATTTGAAAGAGGAGAAAAAGAGAGGTAATATCTATCCCTAAATATTAATCCCAATCTCTCATGAATCTCAATGACCAAGAATTGGCAATTGGCGCGGAAGGAACTATGGAATACCTGGAATCTCACAGAAATATTCATTTTTATGAATGAATTGTTCATTCAATTAATTTCAAATAAGTCGTATCTTGCTCAGACCAATCAA